TAGATCGTTGTATCGAATAGTCGGATCATAGTCTCTTACCATAAAAATAGCTGCATGCGCAGCAGCACCAACTATGAGAAATCCACCAATCCACATGTGATGTGTAAACAATGACAGTTGTGTACCATAGTCAGTAGCTAGGTATGGATAAGGAGGCATAGAATACATATGGTGAGCTACAACAACGGTCAAAGAGCCTAACATAGCTAGGTTAATAGATAATTGAGCATGCCATGACGTTGTTAGGATCTCATATAGACCTTTATGACCCTGGCCCGTAAATGGACCCTTATGTGCCTCTAAAATATCTTTTATACTGTGACCAATACCCCAGTTGGTCCTATACATGTGACCCGCTATCAAGAAAAGAATTGCAATAGCTAAATGATGGTGTACAATATCGGTCAGCCATAGACCTCCAGTTACTGGATCCAATCCTCCACGAAAAGTCAGAAATTCTGAGTATTTTGACCAATTTAAGGTGAAAAATGGGGTTGCTCCCTCGGCAAAACTCGGATAAAGTTGAGCCAAAAGATCCCGATTCAGGATAAATTCATGAGGAAGTGGGATCTCTTTGGGATCTACTGCAGCATTTAGAAATTGGTTAATTGGTAAAGATACATGTATTTGATGTCCTGCCCAAGAAAGAGACCCTAATCCTAGGAGCCCTGTCAAATGGTGATTCAACATAGATTCTACGTCTTGGAACCAAGCCAATTTTGGAGCAGCTTTGTGATAATGAAACCAACCAGCAAAAAGCATTAAGGCTGCAAAGACCAATGCACCAATTGCGGTACAATAGAGTTGTAATTCACTAGTTATTCCAGATGCTCTCCAAATCTGAAAAAAACCAGAGGTTATTTGTATTCCTCGGAACCCCCCCCCTACATCACCATTCAATATTTCTTGGCCCACTATTGGCCAAACTACCTGAGCACTAGGCCTAATGTGAGTCGGATCACTTAACCATGCCTCATAATTGGAAAAACGAGCACCATGAAAATACATGCCACTCAGCCAAAGAAAGATGACAGAGAGTTGGCCGAAATGGGCACTAAAAACTTTTCGGGAAATTTCTTCCAAATCATTAGTATGGCTATCAAAATCATGAGCGTCAGCGTGTAGGTTCCAGATCCAAGTAGTAGTATCAGGTCCCTTAGCTATTGTTCTTGAGAAATGACCAGGTTTTGCCCATTCCTCGAAAGAAGTTTTTATGGGATCCCTATCTACCAAAATTTTAACTTCTGGTTCCGGTGAACGAATAATCATTGAGTCCTCCTCTTTCCAGACAACACATACAAAGAGACCTGCCAACATAAAACAGAATTAGTGAACTTATGAGAGATGTTTCTATTGAGTTTTGTTCTCTTCTATCTGCCATCTATCTATTTTATATTTTCTTTAATTTAATCTATTTTCTTTAGTTATTCACTAGAACAATTATGATCTCGAAGTCAATCCGGGGCAAGTGTTCGAATATATTATGACATAGCAGTGAGGCGCTCAACGGACCTTTTTTAATCTTCTAAGACCTTTTGCGAACTTTGAATGGAAGTTAAATAATTTTTTGTGCAGCCTAATCTAATGTATTCAGATTTTACTCAAAAGTTCCTAGATGGAACTAATTTTACTTTTTGTTTTTATATAGAAAGTATTATTATGTACTCTATTTCAAATCCCGTGAGCAGTCATTAGCATTCATCATTACGCAATATACCAGGCAATATACCGTTTATTTCTTTTTTCGAAGGTCTCTTTTCTTTTATTAATTTGATTGAATATTAGTTTGAATAGCGGAAAAAGGGATAAAATTCTCTACTGTATTCACATATCGTTTATCTCTACGAAATACTAGATGAAATCTAACAATTTTATAAGGGATATAATTAAATTCTGTGATTGGTCGTTACTATAGAAATGATTTTTTTATTTGATTGATGTGGACAACAAACAATAAATTATAACAAATGAAATATATATATATCAAAAATAGAAAATAAATTCGAAATACAAATAATATATATATATATTATATATATATATATATTATTTGTATTATTTCTATTATTATATTATTTATTATATTATTTTTTATTATATTATTTAAGTTAAGAAAATTAAGAAAATTCGATAAGAAAATAAAAATATAAGAAAAAAAGAAACAGAGTGTTCTTATTCAAAACGCCCTGTGATCTTCAACCAATTTTGTGCTTCAATATAATTACCAGGGGTAAGGGCTATAGCTTGTTTCCAATATTCAGCGGCTTGATTAAACCAAGACTCCGCAACTTCCGAGTCTCCCTGTCTAATGGCCTGTTCTCCTCGGTCGGAATAGGTGAGTAAATTCCTTTCCTTAGAACCGTACTTGAGAATTTCCTGACTCATACGGCTCAGCAGTCAATTCTTTTTTTGTTCTATTATTTGGAAGTTAACTAAAAGAAAAAAAAGAAGTTATTGACATGAGTTTCAAACTGGAATTTTGACTAATAAAGAATTTCAT